CTATTGTATCGAGCTTCTTGGGAGCATTTTTGATTATAAATGAATTTTCTAGCATTTGACTACGCACCATTGTAGGATTTAGTCGCACACTTGAAAAATAACCCAAAAAGTCGAGGGAATGCTTGGATAATTGGTTTATATAGATCCTTCCCAGGCGAGACCACACAGAAAAATGACATTGCCATAAATTGACAAGGTAATATTTCCATTTATTTATCAGAAGAGGTGTATCTTTTGAAACCAGAATTGATTTTCCTTGATATCTAACATAATGAATGAAAGGATCCTTCGGGAAGCATAGGATGCCCCGAAAATGATTAGCAAAGACTTTGACAAGATGTTCCATTTTTCTATGTAAATAGATTCGCTCAAAAAGGACTCCAGAAGATGTTAATCGTAAATGAGAAGATTGGTTACGGATAAAAAAGAAGACGGATTCGTATTCACATATATGAGAATTATATAAAAATAACAATAATCTTGGATTACTTTTAAAAAAAATAGAAATGGATTCGTTTTTTTTTGGAATAATACGAATGCTACAATTAGAATACTCATGAAGAAAGAACCGCAATAAATGCAAAGAGGAGGCATCTTTCACCCGGTAGCGAAGGGTTTGAACCAAGATTTCCAGATGGATAGGGTAGGGTATTAGTATATCTGCCACATAATTTAAATGTGGGAATTTGTCCTCTAAAAAAGGAAATATTGAATGAATGGATCGTAAATTGTAAGATCTTACGATTTGTACCCCTTCTAAAGAAGATATTAATCGTAGAGAAAATGGAAGTTCCACAATGACTGCAAATGCTTCTGATAGAATTTGAGAATACAAATTTTTGTTGTATCCAAAAAATGGATTTTGGTTAGAATTATTAGCGTAAATCATCAAATGATTCTGTTGATACATTCTCGTAATTAAACGTTTTACAACCAGTAAACTAGATTTATTATCATAAGCTACATTTTCCAAAAAAATCGATCTATTTAAACCATGATCATGAGCAAGTGCATAAATATACTCCCGAAAGATAAGTGGGTATAGAAAGTCATGTTGCCTAAATCTATCTAGTTCTAAATATTCTTGAAATTCCTCCATTTAGTTAAAATTAGATTTGAACCCGAAATAAGGGATTTATTGGGTTAGTAAATGACACATAGTACGATACAGTCAAAACAAGATATTTATTATAGTAAAAAAAGACTAGATAGATACCCCGGAAACAGATAAGACTCATCAACGGACTCTTTATCCTCGCTTTTTCCATCTAATTTTATCGGTTTATGTTCATTCTAGGATAACAAGATGATTAGAAATCCTTTATTTTTTCAACCCAATCGCTCTTTTGATTTTGGAAAAAAAAAATATTTTTATCAATATACTGCTTTTTCTACACATTTATCCCCACACTCTAATGGAGAATATCTACTAATAATTAATAATTAGGATTTATAAAAAAATGGATAATCCACTTATGTTAAAAACATTTCCCGCACCAAGCACTAATATATTTTTAACGTTTGATTAGATCGGGTAATCATTCAAATTAAGAACAGAAGCTCGTTGCTTTTTTTGTCTCCTTATAATTGGAGCCATGGGGCTCTATCCATTTATTCGCTTAACCCAACTTTAATTTCATTTTTTTCCGCGTCAAGAATTCGAACAAGATTTTTGATCGATCCGATAAGATAAGAATAAAAAATTCTCAGAATTCTCCATTAATACGACATGCTGCTTTTTCCATTCCTTCCTTTCAGGATCAGTCGCGGTTTTACAAGCTTTACCGATGGTATTGACGAATCCATTGCTTCATACAAATGTGTAAAAAATGCTAGTCGCACTTAAAAGCCGAGTACTCTACCGTTGAGTTAGCAACCCGAATCAAAATGTATAGATCCAATCGAAATCAAAAAAGAGATTCAATTGCACAACGCAATCAAAATATTCAAATAAAATAGAAAAAAAAATATTTCGAATCGATTCTGAACAAAAAAATGAATATATCAGATACAAATACAAATACGTCTAAGATAAGAATCTAGCTTCAAATAAAAATATAGATATAATATAAAATCCAAATTTATCGACTACCCCAGATTTGGTTCGTATGTTATCCATTATTATCTTATCCATTTTTTTTTTAATCAAAAAAAAAAAGAAAAACTTCTTATATTTGTATCCCAGCAAATCCAATGAATCCATCGTTTGAATAAAGTAAAATAAAAAACCAAGTCTATAAAACAGAGAGAAATAGATACATTTATTCACGATCAGATTATATTTGTTTCATACACTGTTGTCAATATGAATGTGAATGTTGAGAAAAGAACATAATCTAGAAAACCATAAATTTTCATAAAAAATTATTCAATATTTTCTATTTGATTCAATAATATTTTTTTATATTAATAAACTATAAAAAAATATAAATAATAAAATTTAAATTCAAAAATAAAAAAAAAAAGTTTCAACGAAAAATCAACAATTATTGAATTAGCGATAATGTAAAATTTTACATTTATAAATCCAACTACTTCATTTATTCACTTGATCTTTTTGCGATTTATCTGTCTTATATGAATTTATCTCACTAAAATAAAAATCAATTTTTGTCGTTATAGACGACGACATTTTATGGTAGTAATAATAAATTGGTAAGAATAGAGCAAAAGAGGGGACGTAGTATAGAAAAGGTTATATATATAAAGTTATATACAAGTCACCCCCCCCCCTTTTTTTTTGTATTTCATTAATTGAATTTCATCTATTGATTAAGGGAAAGTTCCATAAAAACTCCCGCCTTTTTTAAAATATCATGAACAGTTCCCGTAGGTTGAGCGCCCTTTTTAATGAAATCTAAAATAGCAGGAACATTTAAATAAGTTTGATTCTTTATCGGATCATAAAAACCCACTTTCCGAAGATCTCTTCCTTCTCTTCGGGATCGAACATCAATTGCAACGATTCGATAAACCGGCTATTGGGATAGATGTAGATAAATAATACCCCCCCTAGAAACGTATAAGAAGTTTTCTCCTCGTACGGCTCAAGAAAATTCGAAATTATGTTTATATACAGAATTTATAATTAATGTCAAATAGATCCATAAAATAATAAAATCAATTAAATTATGATTTAAATACTTTTTCTTGTCCGAAAAAGAAAAAAATAATTCGTATTCACATCCTCATAACTCAAGTTGGATAACCCTTAAATAACCCAAAGGAAGCCCTTTAGGCATTTCGTTTATTGAGCGGTCTCTAACCACGCACTTTTTGTCTGTCTCCTTTAGAATTTATTTTTCATTATGATCTATTCATAGAGACAACTGAAAATGGTATTTCCTTGTTCCAGGATTCTTGATCGTTGACTTGAATCGTTGGGTTTAGACATGACTTCGGTGATCTTTAATCATTTCAAAAAATGGCAGCAACATACCATTTTTTTGATTTCTTTCTTTCTATCAAAGAATCATACAAATGGTTGATTCCCCCGTGATACACTTTTAATTGAAAGAGTTTTACCAATTCCAAGAAATTTCCTTTGAAACTTGCTAGAATTGGATCCTTTCGATTTATATATCAAAATATACTTACGAAGTTGTTTCAATTTATTAATTAACACTAACCCTAGATACGTGCCCCTAAAAAATGAATCAATACTTTTTACTCGAGCTCCATCATAATCATGTACTATTTACATCGCAACCCCCCAAAATGAGGTTTTTCGAGTATAACAGAACAAACGATGTCGAGCCAAGAGCACCCTCATTCCTATATAATTAATCAAAAATGATGGATGTAAGAATCCACAGACGACCATATCCTTCACCTTCAAGTCGCACGTTGCTTTCTACCACATCGTTTTAAACGAAGTTTTACCATAACATTTCTCTAGTAGGTTGCTGTAACCAGTATGTAATTGATTCCATTATGGAATCATGAATAATCATTGGTTCGGTCGGTACATAGTAATCTATATTTTTCTGAATGGGTAGTTTCTGAAGAAGTCTCAGCAAGAATTCAATTTAACCCTATATCCATATATATATTTCTTTATAATTAGAATATAAAATAATTAGAATATAAAAACTATAAATAATAAATAACACAAATAAGTTCTTTTTTTTATTTAATTTTAATGGGGGGGCGGGGAATAAAGACTGATATAAGAGAGGATTTTGGTTGTTATTATTTTTTATTTTTCATAAATCATAATTGAAAGAAAAGAATAGGAAATCCCCATATCTATCAGATAGACTAAAAAAATGTTTTTTGAAAGTAATTCTAGATATTCTATGTTAAATATTTCAAATTTAGGGATCACAAATATCTTTTCACAACACAAAAATCAATCGAAATCAAATAAAGTTTTCAATGAAATAGAACGATAACAAGACACACATATAAGCATTTCCTCATTTTCTGAGTAGTTTAGTTAACTTGAAAAATTCTATTATCTTATTCACTTTACCTAAGGTAAAGTGAATAAGATAATAGAATTTGTCTCAATTGTTATATAGATTTACAATTATTCATTAGAAAAAACACAAAATACTTAAAAACGAAATTCAAAGAAAATACATACGTAACATACGTAATTTGATTGTTTTTTAATGATATTCGGACAGACACAAACATTGAAATTGGTATTTTCTGGTGACGATTAACTTCTATCTACTCCGTTAATTCTATGAAGATGATGAATCATAAATAAAAAAAAGAATCCTATATTTTTATTTTGTTTAGGAAGTACTAGACTATTTTGTATAAATGCAAGTTAAAACAAGTCCAGATTAAGCTCCTATTTTTTTTTTACCCTAAACTAGTCTTAAGAGACTTTATCTTATTGATTATTGATTGAAGTGAATTAGTACCCCAATATCAAAAACACACCCGTGTTTCTAATTTGGAAATCTACAGAAAATTAATAATCAGACTGTACCACTACTGTACCACTATTTCATTTTAAGTTAAAGTATAGGAAAAAAGAAAGAAAGGCTTTCACATTTCAATTTAGAATGCATCATTGAAAATTACGATGAGTATCGGAAACAAGGCTTTTTTTTATGAGGAATTCACTTAAATATGAAAGGGATGGGCATACAATGAAAAGACCGTTCCCTTATTTGAATTTTTGAATTCAAACTCTTTTGATCTATGCTCCTATCTTACCTGGATACAAATGGATTCAATTACATCTGTGTGTTATTTGAACACAATTAAATTTGTGAAAAAGATATAATTCAGATAAGAATTAATCATTATAAGAAAAAAGAATCATATTCTATCCAATATTATTATACTCTTAAATTATTATACTCTTAATAAAAAAACAAAAAGTTGTTTAAAATAAAAAAAAAAAGATAAGCTTTTATTCTGATATAAAATCAGTATTCTGATGCGATATATAGAATCTGATATGATATATATATAATAGGTATGCTCTGGGACGGAAGGATTCGAACCTCCGAATACCGGGACCAAAACCCGTTGCCTTACCACTTGGCCACGCCCCATTTTATATTCGACATTAATAAACACTAATATTGTTATTAGTTGTTCGTCAATTAGAATTATAGTCGCAATATCTATAGAATAGATTATTACTAGGATTTTGATACATTTAGATATAGAATTAAACGAAATTTATTGATCATTACATATAATTCAATTAAGATATTGTATGAAAGTATGATTTCTTCTATTCTCTTTTTATTTGAGAATTGAAATATTTTTGATTGAGTTAGTTCAAATCAAAGAAAAGTTTTTTGGTAGACCTTATTTTTTTTTTAGTTTTTACTCATTTTTTTTATATAACTTAAATAATATAAAATAGACAAAAACATTCTGTTATCAATTATTAATAACTCAATCAAAATAAATACAATTATTTTCAAGAACAAAACAATGTTTGTTATGCTTAATATCTTTAATTTGATCTGTATCTGGCTTAATTCTGCTCTTTCTTCAAATAGTTTTTTCTTCGCCAAATTGCCCGAGGCTTATGCTTTTTTGAATCCCATCGTAGATTTTATGCCAGTAATACCTGTACTATTTCTTCTCTTAGCTTTTGTTTGGCAAGCTGCTGTAAGTTTTCGATGAGATCTTGAATACTGTCCTAGAAAAATTCATGATTTATTCTAAGAATTGATAAGATCAGATAAGTCTTATATTATAGTATAAAGTTTCGATTCAAATATTGAAAGTATCACCACGATAAGTCCGGGGGTCGCCCCATTTCTTCATTCGGACCTTTTTTACATTGAAAGAACCTCCCACAATTAGATATTGTGGGTATAAAAAAAATTGGTAATGAAAGACTTGACTCGTATTACATTATAAATGAATTTCTGAAAATTATTTTCTATTTCTAGATTTATAACAACCATTTCATTTCTTGGTGTCAAAATGAGGTATATGTGGTATAAAAATGGAGAATCTATTCTCTTTTTTTTTCCAAAAAAATTCTTGGAGATTGTGTAATGCTTACTCTCAAACTATTTGTTTACACAGTAGTGATATTCTTTGTTTCTCTCTTTATCTTCGGATTCCTATCTAATGATCCAGGACGTAATCCTGGACGTGAAGAATAAAAAATAAAGTTTTTGTTTTCCTTACTCGATTTTTAAACGTTCTTAAGATTTTATTTTATCTATTCCACATCTTTATCTTTAACTATTAAAAAAAAAAAAAGACTCGTCGAAATCGAAAGATAAATAAAAAATACCAAGTCATTGACAAAAGCGGAAAGAGAGGGATTCGAACCCTCGGTACGAAAAACCCGTACAACGGATTAGCAATCCGACGCTTTAGTCCACTCAGCCATCTCCCCCAATCGAAAAAGGATAATTACTATGTTACATTACACAAAAAGTAGGGTTTGAAAAAGAGTCTTTCTTTCTTTTATATCTCTTATTTACTTATTTATTTGAATTATATTATATATTTTATTCTATAATAATATAGAATATAATTCCATTGAGATAAAGTAAGGACTATAAAGAGATATCTCCAATCGACTATTCCACTGAATATAAATTAATATTAATATAATATATATATAACCACCTATATAATTATAAATATATGAATTAAGAATATAATACCTAAATAATAATATATTTTATAAGTAAGAAATTCATTATAGAGTAGTAATTTATATTATATAAGTAAAATATATAAATAATATAATATAAAAAGTACCTCTTTGATTTCGTCTGCAAGAGCTTTTTTTAATTCCGCGGCCTGGCCTGGTCAGTACCTCGCCGGGCCTTTTTTGTTTCAATAAATCATAGAAAAAATAATTTATTTGATTTGAAACAAAAATGATTGTTATTGAAACAATAACAATCATAAGAAAGACTATTTTTATTCCTATGATACAGAATAGAATCAAAGTGTCATTTCTTAATTATTTGATCTTTTTTATTTCAATAAAGTAAATGGAATAAAAAAAACAAAGAATGGAACCATATATTCTTGCACAATTTTATGCTT